ATAAAAATCGTTGCTTTGGACGATGTATATGTAGAAAGCCTATTTTTTTCTAGTATTTACTAGTCTATTTGATCTTTTTTCCTTTTTTCTATAATGGAGATAGTCGCACGTAATGACAGATCACGGCCATATTATTAAAAGCTTGTGGTAAGAACGGGTTTCGTTCTAGTGCCCGGAAATAATATTCCAAAGCCTTTGTATGTTCCCCGTTGCTTGTATGTATAAGTCCTATGTTATAGAGTATATAACTTCGATCATAAGGATCGATTTCTAGTCGCGTAGCTTCATAATAATTCTGTAAAGCTTCCGCATAATTTCCTTCGGATTGAGCTGACATCCGTTACGGTCGTTCATTCTATTCCAATAAACTCCGTTCCAGAACCGTACGTGAGATTTTCATCTCATACGGCTCCTCCCTTCTGTGCATAGTACTAATAATATATGAAATAAAAATTTCAATATTCTCATTATGAACTGACAGGGGCTAGTATTTTTACAAGAAATTTCTAGCCAGCCTTCCTGTAAGAGCTTTTGTTTTTTCTTAATACCAATCATATTAGTACTCGATAGAAATGGTAACTCCAACAATTTCTTTGTCCTCAACGCCTCTTATTTCCAGGAATTAGTCACTTCAACGATCTTCGATGGCTATACGGGTATCCAAACAAAGTACAAACGAGATGGATGCTTGTTGTCCCAACCATTCTTGTTAGCCCCAATACCGATGAGGGAAGGGGGTAATTTATAACAAAGTTTTCATATTGTTGATTCCTGGGTGTAGTGCTTCTTCCCCTATGCCGCCTATTGGTACTAGTTAAGTGGGATTGACCCACAATACAGAACCCATAGGTGTAACCTTTTGCTCAATACTAAAATCGACAATTGAAGCATCTGAGGCTGCATCAATCGAGGATACACGACAGAAGGAATTGTTACACCTACAAACTTCACCTTCAACAAGCGTAGCTTTATTTCAATAATCCTTTTTTATTTCTATCTTGAATCATGTCTCTTTCTCATAAGACTAAGGGCTAAAAAAACAAGAAAAAAATCAAATCGCACCATCTCTGTAATAGGTAAATGCCTCCTTTTCTCCTGAAGTTGTCGGAATTATTCGTAATAAGATATTGGCTACAATTGAAAAGGTCTTATCAATAAAATTTCCATTTATCCGAGATCTAGGCATAATTAGCAATCCATTTTATAATTCTTCTCATTTCCCCTGAGGGAAAATGATCTCACAAACAAAGGAATTATACAGTACAAAATAACATAAAAACGGATTAATTCTAAAAAGAAAAATGTAAACTTTATATACTAAAATTGTTCCTCTTTGAAAAGGGAGAGATAAGAAATATCTTTCTTTATTTAATTGGATAACATCCAATTTAATTAAGTAGTATACCAATGAACGGAAGTATTACTATTTTATCTAAGTTAAAGAATCAAGGACTTGATTTTCCTATGGATTCTGATAATTCAAGAAATTTTTATTCCTATAGGTAGAAGCATTGTCTAAATCTAATCGTAGTATAAAGTATGGATCCTTCAGTTGATTTATTCCAAGCCATTGATTTTGTCCGATATAAATCTCAGAACAAAAAAAGATTATCCGTTGGTCTTGATAAACATGAATGGATATCCTTTTTTTTTAACAAAAAAAAATGTGTTTTTTTAACCCTCGAACCTGAAAAAGGGACTATTTTTCTTTTTTTATTTGAAGATTTGAGTTTTTTATTTCGATTCGAATTGATTGATCGGTTGCACCTGTATTGCAATAATATGAATGACTCGCTATTCATTCGGTTTCTGGTCAATAATAAGATTATATCGGAAAGATGGCCGAGTGGTTGAAGGTGTAGCATTGGAACTGCTATGTAGGCTTTTGTTTACCGAGGGTTCGAATCCCTCTCTTTCCGTTTATGTACCCTCATCTAATTCGCCAGCGTTACCGACCATAATGTATCAAATCAAATACCAATTGATACCATTATTCCTATTCCAACAGTAAGGCCTTTACTTGATAGAGATTCTCTATTCTTAATTAGTGTAGTACGTAAAATACAAGTATCGGAAAGTCTGAAAATGCAAACCTTACCCACGATCTATTTTATTTGTAATATGTGAAAAAATGCGGACCGAGGCCCTTAACTTAAATCTATTTCCTTCAACGAAAGGGGGGGCAACATTGTCCGAACCCTTTTTTCGTTGGGCTCAAGTCTGACGAGAATAATATTCTACGACTAACAACTCATTAATTTTCAAACCGACACTTTTACTATCTATTATTTGATTTACTAATCCTTTATATTGGGATGAGTCAACAGTCAGATGTTTTGGCAATTCCTCACGGGAGGAGGAAGCAATATAATTTTGAACCAGAGTTTTCGATCCTTGTTTATCTTTCGTAGTAATAATATCTCGGGGTTTGCAACGATAACTTGGTATATCTACTATACGACCATTAACTAAAATATGTCTATGGTTAACTAATTGCCGGGCTCCAGGAATGGTCGAAGCCATACCCAATCGAAAAAGAATGTTATCCAAACGCATTTCAAGTAGTTGCAGTAAAACCTGTCCTGTTGATCCTTTTGCCTTTCCAGCGATATGCACATATCTAAGTAATTGTCGCTCTGTCAGACCATAATGAAAACGCAATTTCTGTTTTTCTTCTAGACGAATACGATATTGTGATCTTTTTCCAGAGCGTAATTGGTTTTTCAGATCACTTCCGGATCTAGGTCTTTTACTAGTTAGTCCCGGTAAAGCCCCCAGACGGCGTATTTTTTTGAAACGAGGTCCTCGGTAACGAGACATAAAGACTCCTTTATTTTATTAAAATTTCAATATTAAATTGAAATAAATATTTAAATAATAAATCGAAAATAGGACTGAACTAAATAAAAGAATAAAAACAAAGCAAAATTTATGGAAGTACTACAAAACAAAGTATAATGAAAAGAATTGTATCAATATTCAGATTATATATATATATATCCAGGATAGGGGGTTAAGGCTACGTTTTATGATTTGTCCCCCCCCTCGTAGAGATCTAATTTCTAATTTATCGAATCCGTTTTTTCTTCATAGTTAGAAGGTGCCGCGACATAATAGACAAGTGACCTGACCTTTGAAGAAAAGGGGCGGAAGGGGGAGAGTCTTTTCAATATTTTGAGGGATTCTCTCAATTATGGAAAAAATCGAACAAAAAACAAATAGAAAAAAAGCCGGCTATCGGAGTCGAACCGATGACCATCGCATTACAAATGCGATGCTCTAACCTCTGAGCTAAGCGGGCTCGCATAACATAAAAGAAATCAAACAAAATAGTACATAGGAACTCAATAAACCACAGGTATCTTAGTTAACCATTTTTTGTTTTTGTTTAACTATTATATTATTAATTAATATATTAGTTATTATTAATATATTAGATTGGCATATAATTGGCATATATTAGTATATTATCTAATATTAATTATTAATAATTTACTTTATATCTTAGTATATATCATTGTATTTCTAATTCTAGAATATATCATTAATATCAATAAATATTTAATATTCATTTATTTATATCATATTCTATTTTTATATTAATATTGAATTCTATTGAAATTTAAAATCGATTTTATTTACATTATATATTAATATATACATATACCAATATTAGAAATTTATCATTTTGGTTTTTTATTTTATATTCTATTTTTTTTTATTTACCTCGGAAAAAAGGATAAAATAAGAATAAAGATGTAATGGAATACGGATTATAATGCGGCATTCCTCTGGTTTTATTTATTCCGGAAGGAAAAGAAATAGCGTGAAAAAAAGAAATGAGTATCGATCGTTCCAGTATTCCAAATTAGGATGGAAAAATGCAAAAAGGAAGTACATCATATAAATTAAATGTGAGATATATCTATTCATATTGAATTGTGAATACATCAGTGATAAAATCATTTTCGATTGGAACAAAAAGAAATGAAATATGGGTTATTTAATTCAATAGAGATGAAATGAGAGAATAGGGATATGGATAAAAAATAGTAGTATATACTTTTTTGATATAAGATAAGAATGATATAAGATAAGAAGTAGTATTTAATTAATTCAATAGCTTCAAGATAAATAAAAGAAGTGAGTGGGATCACAACACAACGAACGAAATCCGGGTCTAAAACCAAGGGGGGATATGGCGAAATTGGTAGACGCTACGGACTTGATTGGATTGAGCCTTGGTATGGAAACCTACTAAGTGATAACTTCCAAATTCAGAGAAACCCCGGAATTAAAAATGGGCAATCCTGAGCCAAATCCTTGTTTTGAAAAAAAAAACAAAGGTTTATTTTATATATAAATATAAAATATATAAAAAAAGGATAGGTGCAGAGACTCAATGGAAGCTGTTCTAACGAATGGAGTTGGTTGCGTTGGTAGCAGGAATCTTTATATCAAAATTACAGAAAGGAGGGATGACCTTATATACCTAATATAATACCTACGTATACATACTGACATATCAAACGATTAATCATAATCACAACCTTAATCTAGAATTTATATAAATAAATTTTTCATTCTATGAAAAATTTAAGAATTATTGTGAATCCATATCAATCTAAGTTTAAGAAAAAATTCGATATTCAATGGTCAAATCATTCACTCCAGCCGGAGTCCGATTTATCATTTGAATGAACATTTGAAAAAAAAAAATGATTAATCAGACGAGAATAAAGAGAGAGTCCCGTTCTACATGTCAATATTGACAACAATGAAATTTATAGTAAGAGGAAAATCCGTCGATTTTAGAAAATCGTGAGGGTTCAAGTCCCTCTATCCCCAATAAAAACCCTTTTTATTTCCTAACTATTTTTTTCCCATTTTTCGTCGGTGGTTCAAAATTCGTTACATTTCTCGTTCATTCTACTCTTTCACAAGTGGGTCCGAACAGAAATGCTTCTATCTTATCCCATCTTAAGTTTTTGGTGGCACATAGAAATCAACATATATGGACAAAGAATCCCCATTATGGAACCATTCAGAGCCCATATCATTACCCTTACACTTATCAAAGAAAGTCTTCTTTTTTTGAAGATACAAAAAATTCCAGGGACTAAGTGAGATTTTAATCCTTTTTTAGTCCCTTTAATTGACATAAACATCGGTCTTTTAGTAAGATAATATGGGAAAAGTAGTCGAGTCGGGATAGCTCAGTTGGTAGAGCAGAGGACTGAAAATCCTCGTGTCACCAGTTCAAATCTGGTTCCTGACAGGCAATTTATGTATAAATATTCATAGAAATTCATAAAAAAAAGGTTGGTTGGGATACATTTAATAGTCTAGAGCGTGCTACATACTTATTCATATAGCTGTATATATATACCTCCATTTTTATTTTTTTTTGTAAAAATATGTTAATTCCTCATAATATATCCGAAGTTAGTTGGTTAAAAACCCCAATCAAAGTCTAGTCTAGAAGAGTGGAAGGGTAGGAGTTGATATAGAATGTATCTCGGATACAGTACAAATTAAATTCTACCCCCTTTGTTTGCGGAATTTTGTATTTTCTTTTTCTTCACTCCCTCTCCCGCTTATGTTACTTTACAGGGTTCATCTAACTGATATGCGCGGTACAACAAAGTTCATGATACAGAACCTTTTATTGTCTCTACTTATTCGAAACATATATAATATTTTTTACAAATTGGAAAATAGTAATGAAGCCCTTTATTGGGCCACCCATAATAGGAATTCAAGTTCAGTTACTCTGTTTCAACTAGAACGGAAGATAAAAATATACCTTAACTTAAAATCTGGAGTCGCGTCATATAAGTAAAGATAAATTTCTTATCATTCAATAAGCATCTTGTATTTCATAGAAATTGGGAGTAATATAGTCCTTACGTAAAGGCCAGCCTATCCAACTTTCAGGCATCAAGATACGTTTAAGGCGCGGATGATTATTATAAGAAATTCCCAACATATCATAAGATTCCCGTTCTTGAAAATCAGCACTTTTCCAAATCCAGAAAACAGAGGGGATTTTAGGATTCTTCCTTGGGGTAAATACTTTTATGCATACCTCTTCTGGTTGATCCACACCATATTGTATTCTCGTAAGATGATACACACTAGCTAAAAATCCACCAGGTGATACATCATAAGCACACTGAGATCGTAAATAATTGTAACCATATACATATGAAATGACAGCAATGGAGTCCCAATCCTCAGGTTTTATTTGTAAAGTTTCTATTCCTTGGTAATCGAAGCCCAAAGATCTATGAATTAGCTCATGCTTGGCTAGCCAGGCGGATAAACGACCTTGCATCTTCTTGATCTCTCCCGCATTTGTATTTATATGAGTATTTAAAATTTACAATGAAATTTATAAAGATTGATCGGCTGTTTATTTTATTATTCTGCACAAACAAAAACTATTTGCCTAATTCGCCAATTCACGAGAAGATATTGAATTTTTGGACTTGAAAAATTGTTCATAAGATATCTCTGAAGTACGTGGTGGTTGATAGAGCAATTTTTGATTGTAATTTCCAGTATGAATACTACGTCGAACATGAAACTTGTGATTGATAGTAAAACATCGATTTTCTTGTTGAGATCCGATTCTATCTTCAGAGATTTCTCGAGATATCTTCTTACGAAGTTTCGTTATAGCATCTATAACAGCCTCTGGCTTAGGTGGGCAGCCCGGTAAATACACATCTACAGGAATTAGCTTATCGACCCCTCGAACGGTACTATAAGAATCGGTACTGAACATCCCTCCTGTAATAGTACAGGCACCCATAGCAATGACATATTTCGGTTCAGGCATTTGCTCATATAATCTCACTAAAGAGGGAGCCATTTTCATTGTTACTGTACCAGCTGTTAAAATAAGGTCCGCTTGCCTAGGACTCGATCTTGGTACCAATCCATAACGATCAAAGTCAAATCGGGAGCCTATTAATGCAGCAAATTCAATAAAACAACAACTAGTACCATATAAAAGCGGCCATAAACTGGAGAGTCTTGACCAATTCGAAAGATCATTTAATGTAGTTGAAATAACGGAATTGGAGATTGCTTGGTCAACTAACGGAAACTCAATCAAATTAATAATCGTCTCAATGTTATCTTTTCCTTTCTTTTTATTTTGATTGTCTGAATATTCAGGAGCTAATACCATTCCAATGCCCCTTTTCGCCATGCATAAACTGAACCAACAATTGGGATAAGCACAAAAATTAAAGCTTCTATAAATACGGATACACCCAATACATCAAAACTCATTGCCCATGGATAAAGAAAGACCGTTTCAACATCAAAAACAACAAAAACTAGAGCAAACATGTAATAGCGAATTCGGAATTGTACCCAAGCATCTCCCATGGGCTCTATACCCGATTCATAACTAGAAAACTTCTCTGTTCCCTCACTACTCGGGGCTAAAATCCCGGAAATTACAAATGCCAAGATAGGAATAACACTTGATATTATTAGAAATGCCCAGAAAATATCATATTCATGAAGCAGAAACATAGATGCACTCCTATTAATGTGTACTATACTGAATTAGTCGATTTGAATTGTAATTTTCGATTCATTCAGAACTTCCTAGGTGAAATAAGAATTTTTTTATTAAACCGCACAGCTTGTTTTCTGTAGAACATGCTTAAAAATGAATTCAACAGAATTCCACTTACATTTCGATTCTATTATAATAGTGTAGACATATTATGCTTTTACACAAACAAAACTTTCTCACTTTTTTTTTTTTTTTTATTAAAATAATAAAAAAAAAAGAATTAGTTCAAATAATTAGTTAAATTTCATCATGCATCATATTGAATATATATATGTAAATAAATATATATAAATAAAAATAATGGAATCATTAGATTTTCTTCCCTTGTCTTAGAGTTCTATTTTCTTTCTTAATTTCTATTTTTCTTAATTTAATTGATTTGATTCGTTGAATTGTGAGAAACCCTTACACATCAAAATAAAAACTCATAGTTTCCATACCAAGATTGGAAACTTTGAACCTCTACTATAACTGATCCCCGCGGTCTCTTCAGAAACAATAACAATAAAGGATAACGTATTAAAGGATAACGAACGTATTATCGAAATCGAAAGATTCGACAGACTAAATAAAATATATAAAATGGTTCAACTCATAAAAATGGAAAAAGGCAATCGTTCAGGGTCTTTCCAAAAATAAAAAATACAAGACCCCGAATAGGTACTAGATCCATGTGACTTACGATTGAATTAAGTTGTAATTTTTAGTTAGGATTGTGTTATAATTTTCACTTCAAAAATGGACTGGGATTGGGTATACCTAAGTAAAAATGTATCACCAATTCTTTTCTTTGATCGGAGGTGGGAAAAAGTTATATGGAATTCATCCAACCCACGAGGATTAATGAGGAAGAGGGGGTTTGTTTGTCCGAGATTGGATGATTTGATAAATACTAATTGGATCCATTGAAAGAAATGTATTTTTATTTTCCTGTACCTATGGATCCATACAAGTATGTGGTAATCTTTTCATTTCTATGGACGAACCAAACCAAATGAACCAACACTAATCTGTCACAAACAAGCACTAATGACGAAATAAAAACTATACAAATAATGTAATATAGAATCCATAGGGCTATACGGACTTGAACCGTAGACCTTCTCGGTAAAACAGATCAAACTAATTAGTATCGAAATGATTCGAACTGTTTCAAAGACCCAACATGCATTTTGTTGCATTGGGCTCTTTCATCAACTGATGAAAAGATCAGTTAGTCTGCCATATTTTTTCTTCTCTTCAAGCAAAAGTAAGAAGATAGTGAGATGGCTCCATGTGCTCTGATTCATTATTTTTATTTTGATCCAAGAGCAATACCAAAGTGTTTCAAAAAAGGGTTACCTTGACGTAGGTCTGCCTCTGGCCTAGATTCACCTAAGTTAATAAATAAGTTAACTATAGTCTCTATCGCCCCGCCACAAGAGTCAACTATGAGACTTCATACACCTTAAAGTTCATAGGACGAAAAGAGGTTATTTTGAGGCCCTTATACTCATTATGCCTAGCATTGAATAGACTGGGTATTCACCTTATCAATTCTCAAATCAATGATGGGTTCTATTTGACATTGACACCAGAATTCGCATCGAAATCAGATTGAACCACAAATAAATATTTGTCAGGCTATTGTTCTCTTGTTCTTTCGAATCCATGGAGTAAGACATCGATTTCTCAATAAGATCAAATATATTGATTGCATAATGGACTTCCTTGAAAAGCATCGGCGCACGTGTAAACGAGTTGCTCTACCTAACTGAGCTATAGCCCTTGTCATAGATATCTTAACATATAGATAATTTCTTGTCAAGATGAATATTCCACGATCCACAAGATAATCCCCTAATCCCTTTCTTGTTAAGAGTTGGTATTGCCTAGAAGTAATATTCCATCTATAATTCACGAAGCGATGGGTCCCTTTTTTTCTTTGTAGTGATAAATGACCTACTTAACTCAGCGGTTAGAGTATTGCTTTCATACGGCGGGAGTCATTGGTTCAAATCCAATAGTAGGTATAACTTATTAGATACCGGAGTCAATGGTATCTAATAAGTTTTTTTACGCATCTTCTTTTTTTTTCGTTGTATCAGATTAGACTTGATTGTATTCCTTCAATCAATTAGCGGAATCGAAATAGAATGTATAAATCAAAAGAAGCTCTTTTGATTGTTCTGCTATATTGACTAGTAGGAAATAGTATTACTAGCCTCTACTCGCGTAATAGCTCGTCTGCGAGCTAGATTCGCTTCAATTATTTGTCTCTTACCCTCTGCTCTACTCAAGTTAGCTTCAGCTATTTCAAGAGCTTGCTGAGCTTCTTGCGGATCAATGTCAGTACTCAGTTCCGCATCATTTCCTAAAATGGTGATCTCATTATTACCTATTCTAGCGAAACCCCCCATAAGAGCCACTGTTAACCATCGGTCGTTGAGGCGTATTCTCAAAAGACCTATATCTAGAGCTGTAGCAACGGGGGCGTGGTTTGGTAATACACCAATTTGGCCACTATTAGTAGATAAAATGATTTCTTTTACTTCTGAATTCCAAACAATTCGATTAGGGGTCAGTACACAAAGATTTAAGGTCATTTCTTCAATTTGCTCTCCACTTCTAAGTTCCTAAGTTCATAGCTTTCGCGGTAGCTTCATCGATGTTACCCACCAAATAAAAGGCCTGCTCGGGAAGACTGTCTAATTCTCCGGAAAGGATCAGTTGAAATCCCCTAATTGTTTCCGCGAGACCGACATATTTTCCCGGAGAGCCCGTAAATACTTCTGCTACGAAGAAGGGTTGTGATAAGAAACGTTCAATTTTTCGTGCTCTTGCCACGGTTAAACGATCCTCTTCGGATAATTCGTCCAATCCAAGGATAGCTATAATGTCCTGAAGTTCTTTGTAACGCTGTGAAGTTTGCTTAACTCTTTGCGCAGTTTCATAATGTTCCTCGCCAACGATCCCAGGTTGGAGCATAGTTGACGTTGAATCCAAAGGGTCCACCGCTGGATAAATCCCTTTGGCTGCTAATCCTCTTGATAGTACGGTAGTAGCATCTAAATGTGCAAATGTCGTGGCAGGAGCGGGGTCGGTTAAATCGTCTGCAGGTACATAAACAGCTTGAATAGAGGTTATAGATCCTTCTTTGGTAGACGTAATTCTTTCTTGCAAAGATCCCATTTCCGTACTAAGGGTAGGTTGATAACCCACTGCGGAAGGCATTCTCCCTAATAAGGCAGATACCTCAGATCCCGCTTGAACGAATCGAAAGATATTGTCAATGAATAGAAGTACGTCTTGCTCATTAACATCCCGGAAATATTCCGCCATGGTTAGGGCAGTCAAACCAACTCTCATACGAGCTCCTGGCGGCTCATTCATCTGACCGTAGACTAGAGCCACTTTGGATTCCGCAATATTTTGTTCATTAATCACTCCGGATTCTTTCATTTCCATGTAAAGATCATTTCCTTCACGAGTACGTTCGCCTACTCCACCAAATACGGATACGCCTCCATGAGCTTTAGCTATGTTGTTGATCAATTCCATGATGAGTACCGTTTTACCTACTCCAGCTCCTCCGAACAGTCCGATCTTTCCTCCACGACGATAAGGAGCTAAAAGATCCACCACTTTAATCCCTGTTTCAAAAATTGATAATTTCGTATCTAACTGTATAAAAGCGGGGGCAGATCTATGAATAGGGGATGTTGTGCGGGTATCTACAGGACCTAAATTATCAACGGGTTCCCCAAGAACGTTGAAAATTCGTCCGAGAGTAGCCCCACCAACTGGAACACTTAGAGGAGCTCCCGTGTCAATCACTTTCATTCCTCTCGTCAGACCATCTGTAGCACTCATAGCTACGGTTCTAACTCGATTATTTCCTAATAATTGTTGTACCTCACAAGTCACATCAATTTGCTGACCGAGAGTATCTCGGCCCTTAACTACCAAAGCGTTATAAATATTAGGCATCTTTCCCGGAGGAAAAGCAACATCCAGTACTGGGCCAATAATTTGAGCGATCCGCCCTAGGTTTTTTTCTTCAAATGTGGAAACCGCAGGACCAGAAGTAGTAGGATTCATTTTTATAATTATGATAAAGTGAAATATGTCGAAATTTATTGGGAATATTTCCGAATCGAAAATGTCCGATAACAAGCTGATCGATTAATTCAATAAGGAAGAAATGGAATCAATAAGGAAGTTAATACTCGATTTAGTTAGTATTGTCCAACCGAATCCAATTCAATTGTTTCCTCATTCAATGAGTAAATTTTCAAGTGCAACCAACCTCTTTTCAAAATATCAAGTAGATGAATAAGAATAATGAATGAGGAAGTATGTTTCATTTATCTATCATTATATATAATCTCATACATATTAGGATTATATTATTTATGGAATTCGAACCTAAACTCGATTTATGATTCATTCATTATTTCGATCTCATCGGCCGTTGGTATTTTTTTTGTATATGGATTTTAGTCCATTCTTGTTTTATACCTTTTCATGGATGAATTATGCTTATTTTCACATCTAGGATTTACATATACAACATATATTACTGTCAAGAGGGAATTTTTCTTAGTATATTAGATATTTAAATTCAAATAAAAGGAAGATTTTAAGAAATTAGAAACCCACCAAACAAATATTGGGTTGCGCCATACATATCAAAGAGTATACAATAATGATGTATTTGGTGAATCAAATACATGGTCTTTCTTATTAATTAAATTAGTTGATAATATTAGTTTAGTTGAAAATTTTTTGAAAGATTCTTTTTTTTTCAAAGGTTTCATTCATGCCTATTCCATGTCGAGTAGACCTTGTCATTGTGAGAATTCTTAATTCATGAGTTGTAGGGAGGGACTTATGTCACCACAAACAGAGACTAAAGCAGGTGTTGGATTCAAAGCTGGTGTTAAAGATTACAAATTGACTTATTATACTCCTGAATATGAAACCAAAGATACTGATATCTTGGCAGCATTCCGAGTAACTCCGCAACCTGGAGTTCCACCTGAAGAAGCAGGGGCCGCAGTAGCTGCCGAATCTTCTACTGGTACATGGACAACTGTGTGGACTGATGGACTTACTAGCCTTGATCGTTACAAAGGACGATGCTACCACATCGAGCCTGTTGCTGGGGAGGAAGATCAATATATTGCTTATGTAGCTTATCCTTTAGACCTTTTTGAAGAAGGTTCTGTTACCAACATGTTTACTTCCATTGTAGGTAATGTATTTGGATTCAAAGCTCTACGAGCTCTACGCTTGGAGGATCTGCGAATTCCTCCTGCTTATTCCAAAACTTTCCAAGGTCCACCTCATGGAATCCAAGTTGAAAGAGATAAATTGAACAAATATGGGCGTCCTCTATTGGGATGTACTATTAAACCAAAATTGGGATTATCCGCGAAAAACTACGGTAGAGCCGTTTATGAATGTCTACGTGGTGGACTTGATTTTACCAAAGATGATGAAAACGTAAACTCACAGCCATTTATGCGTTGGAGAGACCGTTTCCTATTTTGTGCCGAAGCTATTTATAAAGCGCAAGCCGAAACAGGTGAAATCAAAGGACATTACTTGAATGCTACTGCAGCTACGTGTGAAGAAATGATCAAAAGGGCTGTATTTGCTAGAGAATTGGGAGTCCCTATCGTAATGCATGACTACTTAACAGGGGGATTCACCGCAAATACTAGCTTGGCTCATTATTGCCGAGACAACGGCTTACTTCTTCACATTCACCGTGCAATGCATGCAGTTATTGATAGACAGAAGAATCATGGTATGCATTTTCGTGTACTAGCTAAAGCGTTACGTATGTCTGGTGGGGATCACATTCACGCTGGTACAGTAGTAGGTAAACTGGAAGGTGAACGTGAGATGACTTTAGGTTTTGTTGATTTACTACGCGACGATTATATTGAAAAAGATCGAAGCCGCGGTATTTTCTTCACTCAAGATTGGGTCTCTATGCCAGGTGTTCTGCCGGTGGCTTCAGGAGGTATTCATGTTTGGCATATGCCTGCCTTGACCGAGATTTTTGGGGATGATTCCGTACTACAGTTCGGCGGAGGAACTTTGGGACACCCTTGGGGAAATGCGCCTGGTGCAGTAGCTAATAGGGTGGCTTTAGAAGCGTGTGTACAAGCTCGTAATGAAGGGCGCGATCTAGCTATCGAAGGTAATGAAATTATCCGTGAAGCTTGCAAATGGAGCCCTGAACTTGCCGCTGCTTGTGAAGTGTGGAAAGAAATCAAATTCGAATTCAAACCGGTAGATACGTTGGATAACTAAACGTGTATAATTCAGTAATTCCTGTTTGTTCTCCTAAGTATAATTAAATAAACTCGGCTCAATCTTTTACTAAAAAAAAGATTGAGCCGAACTAAACTAAATAAAGAATAACCAAATATCCATCTTTATATCCATCTTTGGATTTGCGTATATCTCTTTTATTGATTATTGATATGGATATAGCAATAAACTATATCAATAAATATGTACAGAATATACAGACCTTACCTATAACCTAACCCATGTGTATATATAATGTGTATATATACAAGATCTAAATACAAGATAAGATTTAAGACTAAAGAACTCAAGACTTCTATTGTTTATTGTTGGATCCATAATTAATCCTATGGGTCTTTGCGATTGATGGATTATTTTAGATCCTATCCTATGGTTTCAGATCATAAGCCAAGGGAAGAGAGTACCATCAACCCATCCTGTATATTGTCTTTTTTGTTCCATGTTGCAATAAATAAAAACTTCTTGTTTTATTCAATTTAATGAGAAAATTTGTGCACTATAAGAGAGAAATCTTTCCTTATTTCCTTATATTTATAATAAATATATTGAGGAAAAGATTCTATCAACCAAACAATTAAATAAAATATATATATATATTAAAATTGAAATGTTGAAGCGATATCCTGTATTCCCATAAAGAGAATCATTTATTTCAATATATATTCGTTATTAGTTAATGATCCTAATAATTGAATCCATATGTTTAATTAGGATAGGAAATCAAATAGTAAAATAATTATTCATCGAATGACTATTCATCTATTGTATTTTCAAGTAAGGGGCAGCGAGAATTTATGGAAAAATGGTGGTTCAATTCGATGTCCTCTAACAGGGAGTTAGAACACGGATGTGAGATAAATAAATCAATGTATAGTCTTGATCCCATTGGGCATACTAGTGAAAATGAAGACCCCATTATAAATGATAGAGATAAAAACATTTCTAGTTGGCATGATAGTGGGAGTTGCAATTCTAGTAATGTTGAGCGCTTATTTGATATTAGGGATATTTGGAGTTTGATTTCTGATGACACTTTTTTAGTTAGAGATAGTAATGGCGATAGTTATTCCATATATTTTGATATTGAAAATCAAATTTTGGAGATTGACAATGATAGTTCTTTTCTGAATGAACTAGAAAGTTCTTTTTCTAATTATCTGAATTCGAATTATTTAAATAGTAGATCTAAAAGTAAGAACCACCACTATTACGTGTATGATACTAAATCCAGTTGGAATAATCACATTAATAGTTGCATTGATAGTTATCTTCATTTTGAAATCAGTATTGATAGTTACATTTCAGAAGGTACTGACAATTACAATGACAATTATATCTATAGTTTCATTTGTAATGAAAGTAGAAGTTCTAGTATGAGAACTAGTAGTAATGGCAATGATTTTAATATAAGGGGAAGATCTAATGATCTTGATATAAATAAAAAATACAGGCATTTATGGATTCAATGCGAAAATTGTTATGGATTAAATTATAAAAAATTTTTTAGATCAAAAATGAATATTTGTGAACAATGTGGATATCATTTGAAAATGAGTAGTTCAGATAGAATCGAACTTTCGATCGATCCGGGCACTTGGGATCCCATGAATGAAGATATGGTCTCTACGGATCCTATTGAATTTCATTCAGAGGAGGAACCCTATAAGGATCGTATCGATTCTTATCAAAGAAAGACAGGTCTAACTGAAGCTGTTCAAACGGGCATAGGTCAATTAAATGGTATTACCATAGCAATTGGGGTTATGGACTTTCAGTTCATGGGGGGTAGTATGGGATCCGTAGTAGGCGAGAAAATAACCCGTTTGATCGAGTATGCTACCAATCGATCTCTACCTCTTATTATTGTGTGTGCCTCTGGTGGAGCGCGCATGCAAGAAGGAAGTTTGAGCTTGATGCAAATGGCTAAAATATCTTCTGCTTCATATAATTATCAATTAAATAAAAAATTATTCTATGTATCAATCCTTACTTCTCCTACAACAGGGGGAGTTACAGCCAGTTTTGGTATGTTGGGAGATGTCATTATTGCTGAACCTAATGCCTACATCGCATTTGCGGGTAAAAGAGTAATTGAACAAACATTGAATAAAACAGTACCCGACGGTTCACAAGCAGCTGAGTATTTATTCCATAAGGGTTTATTTGATTCAATCGTACCACGTAATCTTTTAAAAGGTGTTCTGAGTGAGTTATTTCAGCTCCATGGGTTTTTTCCTTTGAATCAAAATTCCAAAAATTAAAAAAAAACGATTTATATATTTATATATATAAGATTTGATCCATATTTTCTATATTTTATTTATATTTAATTTGATTGATTAATATAATCATTATATAGAAAATGCCTTCTAAAAAATAAATATTATTACATAATATAGTAATATTTATAGATAAATATAAAAGAAATATGGAGTGTAAGTAATTTCTATAAATCCACTTTTTCCCTGTTTTGTATTAGATTAATTATAGTTATAGTCGCGAATTCATAATAAAATTCTTACGATAAGAACGAGAGAAAGAAAAGAAGAATGAAAAATTTATTAAAGTGGATTATCATACATATTCGTGCAGAAAAATAGATAAGTGTGTACACTTAATTCCACATTCCTTGCACTTATTAACTACTTAATATTATTTATAATAGATATACTTATCATAAGATATCTTTCCTTATAAGAGCTACAAATATTAAATCGAGGCATCTATTCTATGACAGATCTTAACTTACCCTCTATTTTTGTGCCTTTAGTAGGCCTAGTATTTCCGGCAATTGCAATGGCTTCTTTATTTCTTCATGTTCAAAAAAATAAGATTGTCTAGATATAATGGGGGACCAAATCTCATCAAGTCATTTCAACAGTGGATCATAATACAGGTATCCATTTAGTGGAATATGGTACGATATGTGATTTCCCCCGAACACAAATGAAAGAACTTTTATGCATATAGATACATGATATCCGAGTAAATATATGTATATATGGATATAGCTAATCAAAAAAAAATCAATCAATTCAATATGAAAAATAGAATGTAAATGTATCTAACCAATTATTCCTAATGGTTCACAACAAAGTAGTGCTAGTTGATGAGAGTTATTTCGGGAGCAAGAAAAGAAAAATAAAATTCATTGGGGTTATTCTCTGAATTCCAATCAAATATAACCGGATCTGGTATAGTATAATATGAACTGGCGATCAGAAAATATATGGATAGAACTCATAAGGGGATCCAGAAAAACAAGTAATTTTTGCTGGGCCTGTATCCTTTTTTTGGGTTCGCTAGGATTTTTAGTGGTTGGAACTTCTAGTTATCTTGGTAGGAATCTGATATCTGTATTCCCCGATCAGCAAATCATTTTTTTTCCACAAGGAATTGTAATGTCTTTCTATGGAATCGCGGGTCTATTCATTAGCTCCTATTTGTGGTGCACAATTTCGTGGAATATAGGTAGTGGTTATGATCGATTCGATAGAAAAGAGGGAATAGTATGTATTTTTCGTTGGGGATTCCCTGGAAAAAACCGTCGCATCTTCCTTCGCTTTTTTATAAGAGATATACAGTCAATCAGAATGGAGGTTAAAGAGGGTCTTTATTCTCGTCGTGTTCTTTATATGGAAATCAGAGGCCAGGGAGCTATTCCCTTGACTCGTACTGATGAGAATTTGACTCCACGGGAAATTGAACAAAAAGCTGCGGAATTGGCCTATTTCTTGCGTGTACCAATTGAAGTATTTTGAAATGCGGAATAAATGCTTTCTCGGCATAAGTGAAGGAACTCGATAACACCCCTTTCTTTTGTTTTTAATGTAACTGAAGTTTCTTTAGAATGCTCATTCAAGCAAGACATGATAGATTTATTTCCTCTTTCTGTTGGCAGACACGTGCCCCATAAACAAAAGCAGGAGGGCATACATGGAAGAAAACAACTATAATGAAACAAAATAACTATACTATAATAATACTATATGCAAGTTTTTTTGTGCCATAGGTGTTTTTTTATTTTATATGTGTATGGGGTCCAACTCAATTCTCCCTTGTATAATAGTAACAAACAAGTCTAATAAGTGTGGATTCATCACATATATCCAAATCCGAGCATCTCGGCATACAGAATTCATCTTTTTGGACCCAAGATTCTGAATTGATACGTTAGATAGGGATAGATCGATCGTACCTAGTAAATTTTATTATCTTCTCTTTTGTCAATCGATCGTTCTTTTTATACTTTTGCTCCTTGATAAAAAAAAAGATTGGATCTCTCATAACCATCCAATTTCTTTCTCATTTTTCTGCCTATTTCGGATTTCATTATCAATATTCTTTATAAATATTTCTCTTTACTGCGGTGAGATGTGGTTAGACGGTGAAACATTTCGAAATAATTGTTCTGGGCACCAGAGAGATTCTTTTGTATTGAAATCCGAATAATATTTATCACTTCAAGTGGCTTTTTCGAACATTCAAAAGAACAAATAAGGACGCAATTGGTTCGAATTTGTCCAATTGATACACCTGGAAACAGTATTTGCTTATTATTATTATTATTTTCATCCGAAGCAGATCCCTATTCCATTTCTATATTTCTTTTAGATTCAAAGACTAAATAATTACACAAAAATCGGGAATAGATCTATAGGTTCCATACCTTGTTATAGAACTCATGCTTCAAAGAAATATCAGATAGAGTCGACGAATGAAGCAAATTCATTAACAATTCACAGATGAAAAGTGAAAAAAAGAAAGCATTGACTTCTCTTCCTTATCTTGCATCTATAGTATTTTTGCCCTGGTGGATTTCTCTATTATTTAATAAATGTCTGGAACCCTGGATTACTAATTGGTGGAATACCCGGCAATCCGAAACTTTTTTGAATGATATTCAAGAGAAGAACGTTCTAGAAAAATTCATAGAATTAGAAGAACTATTACTGTTGGACGAAATAATAAAGGAGTACCCAGGGACACATATACAAAAGCTTCCTATAGGAATTCACAAAGAAACGATGCAATTGGTCAAAACACACAATGAATATCATCTACATATTATCTTGCATTTTTCGACAAATATAATATGTTTTACTATTCTAAGTGGTTATTTTATTTTGCGTAATGAAGAACTTGTCATTCTTAATTCTTGGGTTCAGGAATTCCTTTATAACTTAAGTGACACAATAAAAGCTTTTTCAATTCTTTTAGTTACTGATTTATGGATCGGGTTTCACTCGCCCCATGGTTGGGAACTCATGATTGGTTCGGTTTACAACGATTTTGGATTGGCTCATAATGATCAAATTATATCTGGTCTTGTTTCTACTTTTCCAGTTATTCTAGATACAATTGTGAAATATTGGATTTTCCATTATTTAAATCGTGTATCTCCTTCACTTGTAGTTATTTATCATTCAATGAATGAATAACTCATTTGATCTCCTGATATCAATCAGCTAAAAATCTTTCTTTGTGCATACATTACATAAATAAATAAAGTATTTTAATCTTACTTACTCTTTCTACTTCTACCTCTTCAAAGTATTCTATCATATTTCAAATTATTCCATTACAATGGCAAACTCGTGGATAGGGAACTGTACTAGCTACCTACCCAATTTATTGTAGAAATTCCGGGATCAATGATTGGACCATGCAAAATAGAAATACTCTTTTTGGGATAAAGGAACAGATGACTCGATTTATTTCCGTATCGATCATGATATATATAATAACTCAGGCATCTATTTCAAACGCGTATCCCATTTTTGCGCAGCAGGGTTATGAAAATCCACGCGAAGCGACTGGACGAATTGTATGCGCCAATTGCCATTTAGCTAATAAACCCGTGGATATTGAAGTTCCGCAAGCTGTACTTCCTGATACTGTATTTGAAGCTGTTGTTAGAATCCCTTATGATATGCAATTGAAACAAGTTCTTGCTAATGGTAAAAAAGGGGGTTTGAATGTGGGGGCTGTTCTTATTTTACCCGAAGGATTCGAATTAGCTCCTCCCGATCGTATTTCTCCTGAGATGAAAGAAAAAATAGGCAATTTATCTTTT